AAAAGAAACTAATAGAAGTCGAAGACGCGGAATGGTAGTGAATAGAGAGAAAGATTCTTCTGATTTTCTTGTTCCTGAAAATATTCTATCTATCTCCTAGACGCCGTAGAGAATTGAGAATTTTCATGTCTTTCAATTCTCGTACTCGTAATTGGAAAGTTACGGAAGGAGATCCATCATCTTGCAATGAAAACAACATAAAAAACTCTGGACAATTTCTAAATCAGGCCAAGCGTCTTAATACATATGCAAAAAAATTCATTATTGGCCCACCATTGATTAGAAGATTTAGCTTGTATGAATCGCTATTGGTTTGATACGAATAATGGCAGTCGTTTCAGTATGTTAAGGATACAGATGTATCCACAATTCATTTAGAGTTACTTAATAGCCTATTTCTTATACCATATCTCTATCCCGTGAAATTCTCGATCCGAAAAATGGATGCATATGCTGTGTTTCATTTTGCTAAATGATATCAATTAAATGGTGTATCAATTCAATAAATTGGATATAGCAATAAATAAATCAGCAAAATTCTTTTATTTTAGATAGAAAAAACGCTTTTTCTATCTAAAATAAAAGAATGTACCCTTCTATCCAAATCCAATTTGCATCGATAAAATAAATCCAAATTCCAGTAGTACATGAATAATTGAAAATTTTTGTGTGTACGAGATTAGAATAACTTCAAAATAACTGACATAATTTTTTATTTTTCCTGATCAGAAAAATACATGAAAAAGAAAGGAGGTAGAAAAATTTTAGGATTTATGGTTAAAGAAGAAAAAGAAGAAAACAGGGGTTCTGTTGAATTTCAAGTATTCAGTTTCACCAATAAGATACGGAGACTTGCTTCACATTTGGAATTACACAAAAAAGATTTTTTATCGGAAAGAGGTCTACGAAGACTTTTGGGAAAACGTCAACGTTTGCTGGCTTATTTGGCAAAGAAAAATAGAGTACGTTATAAGAAATTAATCAGTCAGTTGGATATTCGGGAGCACGTAATTTAATCGTTCAAATTTTTTTCATATTTTATTAGTAGTCTTATAGTAGTCTTAGATTTTGCATTTTGATGAGCCTCTTTTGAGGAATTCATGAAATAATCCATTTTCATGGAATAATGAATTAAGGAAGAAAGGATATGAGTCTACCACTTACAAGAAAAGATCTCATGATAGTCAATATGGGCCCTCACCACCCATCAATGCATGGTGTTCTCCGACTGATCGTTACTCTCGATGGTGAAGATGTTATTGATTGTGAACCCATATTGGGCTATTTACACAGAGGAATGGAAAAAATCGCGGAAAACCGAACTATTATACAATACTTACCTTATGTAACACGATGGGATTATTTAGCTACTATGTTCACAGAAAGCAATAACCGTAAATGCACCAGAATTCTTGGAGAATATTCAAGTACCCCAAAGAGCCAGAGTTAGAAAAAAAAAAAGGAGGCGGGGGAATTACTTAAGAAAGAAAAAGGAATAAAAATATAGATACATAACATAAAAAAAAGAATAGATAAGACGATATTCGCCCTCCCCCTACATATTTAATTTCTTCCCCTATACAAAAACCAGCAAGACCTACTCCATTGGTAATTCCATCAATAACACCCTTATCTAAAAACTGCATTAGCTCGGTTAATCCTCTTATACCCAGGATAAAGATCCTAGTATAGAAAATATCTATATAACCGCGATTATATGACCAACTGTATATCCTTTTTTTTACTTGATCCAAAAAGGTTTTTTTCGGATTCCCTTTTACAAGGGAATTTATTAAATCCAAATTCTGAAAAAATGAATAAGCGGATCCATAGAAAATATATGCTATGAATAGACCAAAAATAGCTAGACTTACGGAGGAAATCGCATTGGTGAAAAATTCATACGAATTTATGGAAGAATTCAAACTTTGCTGGAAAAAGTTTATTGATGGAGTTAGCCATTTTGATAATATGGTTAACTCCATTACTCCATTATCAAAATGGATTCCTATTGATCCAATGAACAAAGTAAAAAGGAATAATATAAGAAGAGGGAATAGCATAGTATTTCCCGTTTCATGAGGATAGACAGAAGTGTTTTTAGCTCCAAAGTAAGTGCTAAAGGATCCTATCCTATTTCTTGTATCACCATGGATTCTGGATGTATTTTGTGAAAAAAAAGAAACTCCACTATTCGATCCTGATAAAACGAAATCCCTATTGACTTCTTTGGGTATCCTTTTTCCCCATAAGGATATTGAATAGAATGAACTCTCTTTAGTGCTACTGTAATTTTGAAAATGAACACGCAAATACCCATCAAAGGTAAGTAAATATACCCGAAACATATAAAACGCAGTTAATCCTGCAGTGAAAGAGGCTATTATTCCAAAAATAGGCGAATACAACCAACTATTACTAAGAATTTCATCTTTTGACCAGAAGCAAGCAAGAGGTGGAATACCACAAAGAGAAAGTGTACCCCATAAAAAAGTGGTTCTTGTAATTGGAACGTATTTTCTTAAACCACCCATAAGAACCATATTCTGACTTTTATCTGGTGAATATCCAACAAGGGGTTCCATTGAATGAATAATAGATCCGGATCCTAAGAACAATAAAGCTTTTGAATAAGCATGAGTGATCAAATGGAATAAAGCAGCTTGATAAGAACCTATACCTAGAGCTAACATCATATAACCCAATTGAGACATTGTAGAATAGGCTAAGCTTCTTTTAATATCTATCTGAGCAAGAGCTAAAGTAGCTCCTAAGAAGAGTGTTATTGTACCTACTAAAGAAATGAAACTCATTATCAAAGGTAGGGATATGAAAAGAGGAAAAAGTCGAGCTAGAAGAAAAACTCCCGCAGCAACCATGGTTGCTGCGTGTATAAGAGCCGAAATGGGAGTGGGTCCTTCCATAGCATCAGGTAACCATACGTGAAGAGGGAATTGTGCAGATTTCGCAACTGCACCAAGGAATAATAAAAAGGCACACAAAGTAATAAGTAAGGAATTAATCCCACTATTGGGAATCCAGTTATTAGCTATTTTGAACAAATCCCGAAACTCTAAACTGCCTGTTATCCAAAAAAAACCTAAAATTCCTAATAACAGACCAAAATCCCCTACACGATTAGTTACAAAGGCTTTTTGACAAGCACTCGCTGCAAGTGGCCGTGTGAACCAAAAACCTATTAATAAATAGGAACACATTCCCACAAGTTCCCAAAAAAAATAAATTTGTATCAAATTGGAACTAGTAACCAATCCCAACATAGAAGTATTGAAAAAACTTATATAAACAAAAAATCTCAAATATCCTTCATCGTGAGACATATAATCGTCACTATAAATAAGAACCAGGATTCCTATAGTAGTAATTAGTATTAACATAATAGAAGTAAGCGGGTCGACCAAGTATCCAAACTCTAGGGAAAAATCATTATTGATGGTCCAAGACCATAGATATTGATAGATAAAACTTCCATTTATTTGTTGAATAGACAGGTAAACTGAGAATACCATAGCTATATTTAAAAGTAAAACACTAGGAAAAGCCCATATACGGCGAAGATTTTTTGTTGCTGTCGGAATAAGAAAAAGTCCAAACCCTATTGACATAATAACAGGAAGTGGGAGAAAAGGTATTACCCATGCATATTGATATGTATGTTCCATAAGAAAAGAAATTGCAATTTTTCCTTGAAATTTATACTTCAATTTTTCTAAAAAAATTGTTTCCGATTCACCAATTCTTATCTCTTTCTGAAGGAATAAAAAAAAAAAAAGATAAGAAAAAATACTGGAATTCTGAAAAATTCAGAATTTTTCTCATTGAAATAATTCAAAATTGACAATTGGTTTAGTTAATTCAAAATTGACAATTGGTTTAGTTTAGTTGGTTAAATTCAAAAAGTTAACCAAATAACTTCGTTATCTAGTTATTACTTTAAAGAAGGATATTTATTAAAATACAAAAAAGATTGAATCATTTTACTTTTTATTCTTCTATTAAAATAAAGTAATTCTCTTGTTTCATAACTGATTGATAGAACGAAAATCCTAATGACTAGAATTACCTAAGTTTTAGAATCTCTTGTTTAAGAGACTAAGTATTTTTTTGTTTTAATTGAAATTCCAATTATGGAATACCATTCTGAACTTAATTAACAATTTTTATTTTCCCTTATTTTTATCCCCACATCTTATGGCCTCTCTATATCTATATATGGGGTATACTTAATATATAAAAATTTATTTAATTTAAATAGAAAATCTTTGTATATATTCCACATTTTTAAGGCAAAGTTTAGAATATATACGAAAAATATGCTAAAAAACTCTTGTCTTATCCGCATTAGATGAAATATGAAGTAAAAAAGAATTAAGAATTTCAGTATCTTTCAGTATCTAAGTATAAATACTAAGAAAAAGAAGAAAAAAGGATTGATTTGCGGTAATAGATGTCTTTCACATACAAATAGAAAAAAGTAACCTCCTTTTTGAATGGCAGTTCCAAAAAAACGTACTTCAATGTCAAAAAAGCGTATTCGTAAAAATCTTTGGAAGAAAAAGACTTATTTTTCCATAGTACAATCTTATTCTTTAGCAAAATCAAGATCATTTCCCAGCGGTAGCGAGCATCCAAAACCAAAAGGTTTTTCTGGGCGACAAACAAACAAATAATCTGGTTTTGGAATAATCAGAATTGACCTATCCAAAATAAATTCCAATTATTTAAGATGAATAATTCTGATTAATTAATGTATTTTTCTGTGTCGAATTCCTCGGTACAATATTAGTTAGAACTAATCCCTCTGATATCTGATATATAGAACAAAAGTTTTTGGTATACTGGACTCTAAGTATTCACTTCCTATCAATGAACTTTTCATAATAGAATAGAAAGATTCTATTATGAAAAGTAGAGTACTCTTGCGACAAGACTTACAACTTCTACCTATCTTATCCAAAATTCACAAATAAATGGATTTAGGCTTGGTAAATGGTATTAATAATAAGAGCATAAAGACTTTAATTTTAGAAAAATTATTCTAAAATCCAAAATACTTTGGATTTAATGATGAGATTCTAATAGATAGAAAGGGCTTTTTTGGATTTTGTGCATTGCATCGAAAGAATCAATTAAATTAGAAACTAATTAGAAAAAAAATTAGTTCTATATTTCAATTGAGAAAAAACTGTTCCAACTCTTTCAAGCTTAATTTCTATTGTGCAAGAGTTTATTGTTAAAAAACAAATTCGCAACGATACTTCCTATTTTAATGAAGATTCTAACGTTCCTAAATTCTATGGGCTGTCCCAATCTAATCTCGACGATTCGCCATAAAATAACTATTATTCTTTTGAGTTAGCTATTATTTCAAGTTAGCCGCCATGGTGAAATTGGTAGACACGCTGCTCTTAGGAAGCAGTGCTCAAGCATCTCGGTTCGAGTCCGAGTGGCGGCATTCTCGAAAAAGAATACAATAGATTATAAAACGGATTCAATTCGAAATTTACAATTTTGTAATGGGACCTCTCCTTATGCTATTTGCAACTTTAGAACATATATTAACTCATATATCTTTCTCAATCATTTCAATTGTGATTACGATTCATCTGATAACCTTATTAGTTCGTGAACTTGGGGGATTACGTGATTCATCAGAAAAAGGAATGATAGCTACTTTTTTCTCTATAACAGGATTCTTAGTTTCTCGTTGGGCTTCCTCGGGACATTTTCCATTAAGTAACTTATATGAGTCATTAATCTTCCTTTCATGGGCTCTCTATATTCTTCATACGATTCCTAAAATACAGAGCTCTAAAAATGATTTAAGCACAATAACTGCGCCAAGTACTATTTTAACTCAAGGCTTTGCCACGTCGGGTCTTTTGACTGAAATGCATCAATCCACAATACTAGTACCTGCTCTACAATCTCAGTGGTTAATGATGCATGTAAGTATGATGTTACTAAGCTATGCAACTCTTTTGTGTGGGTCCTTATTATCAGCCACTCTTCTAATCATTAGATTTCGACAAAATTTCGATTTCTTTTGCATTTGTAAAAAGAAGAAAAATGTTTTAATTAACACATTTTTCTTTAGTGAAATTGAATATTTTAATGCAAAAAGAAGTGCTTTTAAAAACACCTCTTTTCCTTCATTTCCAAATTATTACAAATATCAATTAACTGAGCGTTTGGATTATTGGAGTTCTCGTGTTATTAGTCTAGGGTTTATCCTTTTAACCATAGGTATTCTTTGTGGAGCAGTATGGGCTAATGAGGCGTGGGGATCCTATTGGAACTGGGATCCCAAGGAAACTTGGGCATTTATTACTTGGACCATATTTGCGATTTATTTACATAGTAGAACAAATCCAAATGGGAAGGGTACGAATTCGGCATTTGTAGCTTCTATAGGATTTCTTATAATTTGGATCTGCTATTTTGGTATCAATCTATTAGGAATAGGTTTACATAGTTATGGTTCATTTAACTTACCATCTAAATGATTACATAACATAAAACCCTCAGGAAATGAAAGTTTTTCCATTTTTGTTTGGTTTGAGAACCCCTTGAACGTCTTCTCAAAGGGTTCTCAAAAATTCGAGATGGATCTAATTAGACTTTTTTAGTTTTTTGTGAATTATTTAGTTTTTTCCCTATGGAATATAGAGCGGACTAGTTAAAAAAAAAAAAAATCCTATTTAGGATAATAATTGGATAATATAGCCTCTACCCTGTCAACGGATAGCGAGAGAACAAAATCTGGATAAATACCAATTCCTATTACTGGTAAAAAGATACAGATTAAAAGAAAGAGTTCTCGTGGTCCAGAATCCACAAAATTCGAGTTTGGAACATGAAATAGCTTATATCCATAGAACATCTGACGTAACATAGATAATAAAAAAATAGGAGTTAATATCATTCCAATTGCCATTACAAAAGTAATTAGCATTTTTGGCATTAAAAGAAATTTTGGACTCGTAATTAGTCCAAAAAATACTACTAATTCTGCAACAAAACCGCTCATTCCTGGCAAGGCAAGAGAAGCCATTGAAAAGCTACTAAACATGGTAAAAATTTTGGGCATTGGGATAGATATCCCCCCCAGTTCTTCGAGATAAACAAGACGCATTCTATCACAAGTCGTTCCCGCCAAGAAAAAAAGTGTAGCACCAATAAATCCATGAGATAGTATTTGTAAAATAGCTCCATTGAGTCCAATGTTGGTTATAGAACCAATTCCTATAATTATGAAACCCATATGAGATACGGAGGAATAGGCTATTCTTTTTTTGAAATTTCGTTGACCAAGAGAAGTTGAAGCTGCATAGATTATTTGTATCGCTCCTATTATTACCAACCAGGGGGAAAATATATAATGAGCATGAGGTAACAATTCCATGTTGATCCGAATCAATCCGTATGCTCCCATCTTTAATAGGATTCCCGCTAAAAGCATACATGTACTGTAATGCGCTTCCCCATGGGTATCTGGTAACCACGTATGTAGGGGTATAATTGGCAATTTGACAGCATAAGCAATAAGGAAGCCAAAATAAAATAGTATTTCCAATGTCGAAGGATATGACTGATTAATTAATCTTTCCAAATCTAATCTTGGTTCGTTGGAACCATATAAGCCCATACCTAAAACTCCGATTAAGAAAAAAATGGAACCGCCCGCAGTGTACAAAATAAACTTTGTAGCTGAGTATAAACGTCTCTTTCCCCCCCACATGGATAAAAGTAAGTAAACAGGAATTAATTCTAACTCCCACATGATAAAAAAAAGTAAAAGGTCTCGAGAAGAAAATAATCCTATTTGACCACTATACATTGCTAGCATCAGGAAATAGAATAATCGTGAATTCCGGGTAACTGGCCAAGCCGCTAAAGTAGCTAAAGTAGTGATAAATCCTGTCAATAAAATAGATCCTAATGAAAGTCCATCAATTCCCAATCTCCAGTGGAAATCGAAGACATCTATCCATTTTAAATCCTCCCTTAATTGGACTAAGGGATCTTCCAATTGGAAATGATAACAGAATGCATAAGTCATTAGAAGGAATTCTAATAAACAAATAGATATAGTATACCACCTAACTATTTTGTTTCCCCTATGAGGGAAAAATAAAATTAATGAACCTGCAAATATCGGAAAAACTACAAGTATTGTTAACCAAGGAAAATAACTCATGATAAAGTGATAAAGACAAGATACGTTTTGACCAGAAAAGCCCGTGCTCGAAATAATCGAGCACGGGCTTTTTCGGTAAAGAGGAATCAGACGATTCAAGTGGAGTTTTTTGTAATCTATCAATAAGATAGAGCCATGCTGCGGGTTGTTTCAGGCCCTAAATAAACACGGACACTTAAAAAATCTGTTGGGCAGGCAGATTCACATCTCTTACAACCCACACAATCTTCGGTTCTCGGCGCGGAAGCAATTTGCTTGGCTTTACACCCATCCCAGGGTATCATTTCCAATACATCCGTTGGACAAGCTCGTACACATTGAGTGCATCCTATACATGTATCATAAATTTTTACTGAATGTGACATTGGATTTATAAATTTTCCTTTTCAACATAAAAATTTTCGATCTGGTAAAAATTTAATTAGTACTATATGAATGAGTCAATTGTATTGTAGACACCAGACGAAGCAATGATTTATCCAAACTTCAACAAACAATGCAATATGTTTTTAAATTTGTGAGAAAATATGAAAAGAGCCAAGAGACTTGAATTTTGGACTTCAACAATCATGATTATACGAATTGTACATACGAATTAGAATTAGCCGATAAATTGGCTATCGTGTTTTCGACATAAATTATTGCAATATTCAAATTGCAATATCAATTAATTGAAAAAAAAAATTAAATCAATATTCAATCAATAAGTAAAAAGCAATACTATGGAATAATCTACTCATAAAATGGATATTCTCATATAAGAAAATAGTATTCAATTTCTATTCATTTTTAAATTCCATATTATTATATGTGCGTCTTTGTTTAGATGATTCTATGTCTAATTATTCAAAAAATTAGGTTGATTGATACGAGTTGATTTTTCTGTTACGATGGATTGAAGAAAGAATGGATAGTCCAATAGCTGCTTCAGCAGCCGCAAGAGCTATAACAAAGATTGCGAAAATGTCTCCTTTTAATTGGCGACTATCAAATAAATCAGAAAATGTTACGAGATTTAGATTAATTGAATTCAGTATAAGTTCAAGACATATTAGAGCTCTAACCATGTTTCGGCTTGTGATCAATCCATAGATACCAATCGAAAATAAATAGACACTCAAAAAAAGTACATGCTCAAACATCATTAACTAACTCCTTATCAATCTCGATTCATTTCAATATGAGGACAAGAATTGAACCGATTCATTTAATTAAAATAGAACAATTACACAACAAAAGAGAAAAAAGGTATTTGTTGGCAGTAGATGGGTTTTACTAAATCGAAATTTCGATTTTTTAGTTACTTATTTAAAATTTTGAATTCTAAGTATTTCTTATTGCCGAGCCATAGTAATTGCACCTATCAAAGAAACTAGAAGAATTATGGAAATGAGCTCAAACGGAAGATAAAAATCAGTTGCTAAGTGAATCCCAATTTGTTGAACGTTATTTATGAGACCCTGTTCTACAATTTGGTTTGATCTTGTAGTCCAAAGAATTCCATACCATGACGTATCTGGAATAGTAGTCATTAGTGAAAAAGGAATAGTTGTACAAACGAGTAAAGTGAGCCCATCTCCAATAGTCCAATGATTCTTATCTTTAGACCATTCTGAGCCATTTACGAACATTATGGCAAATATGATCAAGACATTTATGGCTCCCACATAAATAAGGAGTTGTGCGACAGCTACAAAGTAGGAATTCAATAAAATATAGAATAAGGATATACAAACAAGAACTAATCCCAGCGAAAAGGCAGAATAAATAGGGTTGGTAAGTAATACTACCCCTAGACCCCCTAATAGAAGAACAAATCCCCCAAATAGCACAAGAATCTCATGTATTGGTCCAGGTAAATCCATTATGGATAAAAATAAATTAATAGTATGCAATTTTTCATGAATTGACTAAAACTAAAAGATTCAAGGAAGGAAAAAGGGATTAGGATATTTTTTTGTATATAATCAAGTTGTATAGTTAGAAATCACATCACGAAAATCTACTCTTAGTTTAAATCAGGAGCAATTCGCAATAAGCAGTAGTTATTCGTTTTTCTTTATAGTTAGTAAATCACTATTGGTTTTTTTCTAGCAAAAAAGACAAAATCTTAGTAATCAGTAATCGTTCTTGAATTCCAAGATTTTTCTTCGTCTATTTTACTTTGAGTCGAATTCCTAATTGTTTGAATTGTGTAATCTCCAATTATGGAGATTGGTAATCGACTCAAAGCAATTTGATTGTAATTCAATTCATGACGATCATAAGTAGAAAGTTCATATTCTTCAGTCATTGATAAACAGTTTGTTGGACAGTACTCAACACAGTTACCACAAAATATACAAACTCCGAAATCAATACTATAATTAAGCAATTGTTTTCTTTTAATATCCTTTTCAAATCTCCAATCCACAAGGGGTAGATCTATCGGGCATACGCGAACACATACTTCACAAGCAATACATTTATCAAATTCAAAGTGGATTCGCCCCCGGAAACGCTCTGATGTAATTGATTTTTCATAAGGGTAGTGAATCGTTATAGGTAAACGATTTGTGTGGGATAAGGTAATTATGAAACTTTGACCAATATACCTTGCAGCTCGTATTGTTTGTTGACCATAACTCATGAACCCAGTTACCATAGGGAACATATTCTAAATATCTATGAAAAATGGGATGTTTCTTTCTCTTGTTTGAAAGAACTTTTGTTTGAGTTGAAAATATTCTTACTGTTATTGTATTATCTTATTTATAGTGAAACAAGTTGGGAAGAAGTTGTTAATAAGAGATTGCCCAGGGAAATAGGTAAAAGAAATTTCCATCCAAGATTTAATAACTGATCCATTCTCATCCTGGGTAAAGTCCATCTTATTGTGATAGAAATGAAGAGAAATAAATAAGCTTTAGTTAATGTAATAAGGATACTCTTTGCCATTTCCAAAATTCCAACCATTTTATTCATTTGGAAAAACCCCAAAATGGATATGTAGGAAATAGAGAAATTCCACCCGCCTAAGTAAAGAACTGTTACAAATAAAGAGGAAACTAATAAATTTAGGTAAGAAACAAGATAAAATAAACCATATTTGATACCAGAATATTCGGTTTGATACCCTGCTACTAATTCCTCCTCTGCTTCTGGTAAATCAAAGGGTAATCTTTCACATTCGGCCAAAGAAGAAATTAAAAAAACTAGAAAGCCTATAGGCTGACGCCAAAGATTCCATCCAAAAAAACCATATTTTGACTGTGCTTCAACTATATCAACTGTACTTGAACTGTTAGATAATCATAGTCGATAATAACACCACAGTTCCCACCGCTATTTCAAAACCGTACATGAAACCTTAGCTTCATACGGCTCCTCTATGATCAGAAAAAAGGAAAGGACTGTTTCGATATTATCCCCCTGGGCGTAGATACAATTAGGTAAGATAAAAATTGATTTGATTGGAAAGTCCTAAATTAGACCAAAGGAATTCCGTCTGCTAGAATAAGAAAAAAGAAAAAGTGCTTCCGAATTGATCTCATCCTTTATAATGAGAGTTTTTCTTTGTTCAGTAATAACTTAATCTTGTAATAAAACACTCGTTATATCAATCCATAAATAGAAAGAGTTGGGTATTAGTTCATGAGGAATTCTGTATGAATATGGATAGAGGAAGGAAAGAATAAATAAGGATCCTTTTTTTTATTGCATTCCATATCTTTTGTCCTCTTCTTCTTTCCCCGGGGAAGGAGTACTTAAAAAGAAAAAAGGAATAAAGGGTTAATTCGTTCTTGATAGCCATTTCCTTAACAAGTGAATGGGAGTATACTCTGGATCGGAATCCGAAGAAAGTACTACTTGATCATTTCCACCAATTTCAAGTCCTTATTATGATTCCTTTTATGAGGAAAAATCTCTAATATCTTAGATTCCTCTTATTACTAATCCTTTATGTACTTTAGTGTTCCTAACCGCTCACTAACTTTTGATGGATTCCACTTATGGTTATAAGTTATAGTAATAACTAGGGATATTGTACTAATTGAATTCCATACCGGGAATCCTTTATTCTTGCCCGCTTCAAGATATGATGACTAATCAAAAAAAAAATCTCAACCTTGGGGTAAAGAGTTTACACTGCTTATGTTTACTTCAACTTTATTCTTGTACATAGGAAATGAGATTTTTTCTTTTTACTACAAATTAATAAGCTGTTTTGTTTCACTCATATAGCTATCTAGTTTAACTTATCAATCCGAATACGGAATAAGAGAGATATTCAATGGATTTTAGAGGAAAGAGATCCTATTTTAACGAATCACACGTAGAGATATTGCTAGCACACAAAAAGTTAATGGTATTTCATAACTAATAGATTGAGCAGCAGCTCGTAGACCGCCTGAAAAAGAATATTTATTATTTGAACTATATCCTGCCATAAGAAGACCAATAGGGGCAATACTTGAAATGGCAATCCATAAAAAGACACCAATACTAAGATCGGATAAAACAAGACGATACCCAAAAGGAATGACTAAAAAACTTAATAGAATTGATATGACTGCTATAGAGGGTCCGATGCTAAACAAAGGAATATCTCCTCGGGATGGTAGGATATCCTCTTTAAAAAGCAACTTAGTCCCATCTGCTATAGCTTGAAGCAGCCCCAGGGGTCCAGCATATTCGGGGCCAATACGTTGTTGTATCGATGCGGATATTTCTCTTTCTAACCACACAATTACTAGTACTTCTATTGTGATTCCTAATAAGAGGGTCAAAATGGGTAGAATCCATATCAGTCCATAGACTTCTTTAAAAAATTCCGATTTCGAAAAAGAATTGATAGTTTCTACCTCTACCCTATCTATTATCATTTCAACGATCAACTTCTCCCATAATGATATCTATACTACCTAATATCGTCATGATATCAGCCAATTTCATTTTTTTAACTAGCTGAGGAAGAATTTGTAAATTAATAAAACCTGGTGGACGAATTTTCCATCTCCAGGGGAAAAGACTATTATCTCCTACCAAATAAATTCCTAATTCCCCTTTTGGGGCTTCCACTCTTACATAAAGTTCTTGCTTTGATAATTCAAAATTGGGCGAAGGTTTTTTACCAAGAAATCGATATTCAAAATCATTCCATTCGGAATTCTTTGCTCTCTTAAAGCGTCGGACTTCTAAATTCTCATAAGGCCCCCCAGGAATTTTCTCTATAGCCTGTTGAATAATTTTGATGGATTCTCTCATTTCACCGATTCGTACTAAATAACGAGCTAACGAATCTCCTTCTTTTTGCCATTGAATTTCCCAATCGAATTGATTGTAAGACTCATAACGATCAACTTTGCGAAGATCCCATTGTATTCCAGAAGCTCGTAACATCGGTCCCGATAACCCCCAATTTGTTGCTTCTTCTCCGCTAATAAAACCGACTCCTTCAACTCGTTCTAAAAAAATGGGATTATGCGTAATAAGTTTTTGATATTCAACAACTCCTTGTAAAAAATAATCACAAAAATCTAAACATTTATCTATCCATCCATAGGGTAGATCAGCAGCTACTCCTCCGATGCGAAAATAATTATGCATCATTCGCATACCTGTAACAGCTTCAAATAGATCGTATATCAATTCTCTTTCCCTAAAAATATAGAAAAAAGGAGTCTGTGCACCGAGATCCGCCATAAAAGGTCCAAGCCATAACAAATGAGAAGCTATACGGCTCAATTCTAGCATAATTACCCTAATATAGCTGGCTCTTTGGGGTACTTGAATATTCTCCAAGAATTCTGGTGCATTTACGGTTATTGCTTCTGTGAACATAGTAGCTAAATAATCCCATCGTGTTACATAAGGTAAGTATTGTATAATAGTTCGGTTTTCCGCGATTTTTTCCATTCCTCTGTGTAAATAGCCCAATATGGGTTCACAATCAATAACATCTTCACCATCGAGAGTAACGATCAGTCGGAGAACACCATGCATTGATGGGTGGTGAGGGCCCATATTGACTATCATGAGATCTTTTCTTGTAAGTGGTAGACTCATATCCTTTCTTCCTTAATTCATTATTCCATGAAAATGGATTATTTCATGAATTCCTCAAAAGAGGCTCATCAAAATGCAAAATCTAAGACTACTATAAGACTACTAATAAAATATGAAAAAAATTTGAACGATTAAATTACGTGCTCCCGAATATCCAACTGACTGATTAATTTCTTATAACGTACTCTATTTTTCTTTGCCAAATAAGCCAGCAAACGTTGACGTTTTCCCAAAAGTCTTCGTAGACCTCTTTCCGATAAAAAATCTTTTTTGTGTAATTCCAAATGTGAAGCAAGTCTCCGTATCTTATTGGTGAAACTGAATACTTGAAATTCAACAGAACCCCTGTTTTCTTCTTTTTCTTCTTTAACCATAAATCCTAAAATTTTTCTACCTCCTTTCTTTTTCATGTATTTTTCTGATCAGGAAAAATAAAAAATTATGTCAGTTATTTTGAAGTTATTCTAATCTCGTACACACAAAAATTTTCAATTATTCATGTACTACTGGAATTTGGATTTATTTTATCGATGCAAATTGGATTTGGATAGAAGGGTACATTCTTTTATTTTAGATAGAAAAAGCGTTTTTTCTATCTAAAATAAAAGAATTTTGCTGATTTATTTATTGCTATATCCAATTTATTGAATTGATACACCATTTAATTGATATCATTTAGCAAAATGAAACACAGCATATGCATCCATTTTTCGGATCGAGAATTTCACGGG